ATTTTTTTAAATATTTTATTATCTTTTATATTTTTTATTAATTTATTTTTTCTTTTTATATTTCATCCTTTAGCTATAATTTTTATTTTAATTTTTCAAACTTTAATTATTTCAGTAACAATTTTTTATTTAACTCAGTTTCCTTGATTTTCTTATACGTTAATCTTAATTTTTCTTGGAGGGATATTAATTCTTTTTATATATATGTCAAACATTGCTTCTAATGAAATATTTAAACCTAATTTTAAAAGGGTTTTTTTTATTTTTTTTATTGTTTTAATTATTAATTTATTTATAAAAAATATGGAGCAAAATTTAAGAATTGAAAGAAAAATTAGAGGGACTAATCAATTTATTAATAACATAATATTAAAACCTTTTTCGCTTCCTATTTTTCCTATTACACTATTATTAGCAACTTATATTATTCTTACGTTACTTGCAGTGGTAAAAATTACAAAAATAAATCAAGGTCCTCTTCGGGTTTTTTAATAACTGCTGCTCAGGCTGGTTCAGCATCTCAATAATTTATTAAAAATAAACCCATATATTTTATTAAATTATTTTTAATAAAATATATGGGTTTATTTTTAATAAATTATTGAGATGCTGAACCAGCCTGAGCAGCAATTAAAAATTACATAAGTTGGAGTTTGATTATAGTAATTTTACCGTTGATAAAAATATCCGTGAAATTGAAGATTGAAATAATAAAAATTATAGCTAAAGGATGAAATATAAAAAGAAAAAATAAATTAATAAAAAATATAAAAGATAATAAAATATTTAAAAAAATAGCCCAAGAGAATATACCTATTCTTTAATTGACTTACAAAACCAATATTTTTTATAAATTACATGGGCTATTAAATAATTAATAATAAATAAAGAAATTTCAAACTTTATATCTTATAAAAAAAAATAATTCAGGTCTATTTTTATATAAATTTTTCCAAGTATCTAATTTAAAAGAAAAATTAAAAAAACTTATCAATTTATTAATAATATAATACCATAAACCTCTTTCAATTATTATTTTCCTATTACCATTAATAAAAAATTATATCATTATTTAATCTAATTAAACAATAAATTATAAAATTAACTTATCTTTCTTTCTCTTTCATTTACCAGAATTATTTAAAAATGTCAAAACCATTACGAAAAAATCATCCCCTTCTAAAAATCTTAAATAATTTAATAGTAGACCTCCCGTCTCCTTCTAACATTTCATATTTATGAAACTTTGGTTCCCTTTTAGGACTATGTTTAATTATACAAATTATTACAGGACTATTTTTAGCTATACATTTCACATCAGATATTACTACAGCCTACAATTCCGTTATTCATATTATACGAGATGTTAACAGAGGATGAATTATACGAATTTTACATGCCAACGGAGCGTCTATATTTTTTATTTGCATCTATTTCCATGTATCTCGAGGAATTTATTATGGATCCTACAAAATAATTTCAACATGACTATCAGGGGTAATAATTCTTTTCTTAACTATAGCTACTGCATTTGTTGGCTATGTCCTTCCATGAGGACAAATATCATTCTGAGGAGCCACAGTAATTACTAATATATTCTCCGCCATTCCTTATGTGGGATCAGAATTAGTAATATGAATTTGAGGAGGATTCGCCGTAGACAATGCCACACTCACACGATTCTTCACTTTCCATTTCCTTTTACCATTCATAGTAGCAGCCATAGCTGCAATTCACTTATTATTCCTTCACCAAACAGGATCTAATAACCCTTTAGGAATTAATAGAAATATTGATAAAATTCCATTTCATCCATTCTTTACATTCAAAGACATTTTAGGATTTCTAATTATAATTTTAATTTTAATTTTAATTACAATACAAGCTCCATTTATACTAGGAGACCCAGACAACTTCATTCCAGCTAATCCTTTAATAACACCAGAACACATTAAACCAGAGTGATATTTCTTATTCGCCTATGCTATCCTACGATCAATCCCAAACAAACTAGGAGGAATCCTAGCAATAATTCTTTCTATTGCTATTATTGCTATTCTACCATTTTCCCAAAAAAGAAATTTTCGTGCCTCAACATTCTACCCTATCTCTAAACTATTATTTTGAAGATATATTATTACCTCCTCCTTATTAACATGAATTGGAGGTATGCCAGTAGAGGATCCATACATTTTAATTGGTCAAATTCTAACAACTTCTTATTTCCTTTACTTTATCCTATCTCCTTTAACCAATCATATATGAGACTGATTAATTATTAAAAAATAAACTATTTGACTGATAGGAAAGTAAATGTTTTGAAAACATTTCATAAAGGTTCAAATCCTTTAATAGTTTTGAAAATGAAATATATAGAACTTCTAATTCTAAAAATTGCTAACATTGTAACATTTTCTTATTTAAACCATTAAACAAATTCACGTAAAAGATATATCTTATCCTTAAATTAAAAATTTAATGCTTTAATTAAGCTACAACATGTAATAAATATTAACAATTTTTAACCTCATTTATTAATAAGCAACAATCTTAATAAGATTTCTCTATCTCTGCAAGATATTATTTTTCAAAAACTATAATGCTTAATTTCATCACTTATTATTAAATTTAACAACAATAAAATTTCACTATTTCCTTCTCAACTAAATTAAAAAGTGTTTATAAACCAACTATTAAATGAAACTAATTAATTTAAAAAGGAAGATTATCTCCATAATTAGATTTACAATCTAACACCTTTATTTCAGCCACTTTTTATAAACAAAAAATTCAAAAAACTAAAATTAAAAATTTAATGCTTTAATTAAGCTGCAACATGTAATAAATATTAACAATTTTTACCCCTTTTATTAACAAACAACAACCCATAATAAGATTTCTCTATCTTTACAATATAGTATTTTTCAAAACTATACTATTAATATCTATTACTTATTATTAAATTTAACAGTAATAGAATTACACTATTTCCTTCTCAGTCAAATTAAAAAGTGCCTATACACCAACTGTTAAATAAAACTAGCTAACTTAAAAAGAAAGTTTTTATCTCCATAATTAAACTTACAATTTAACACCTTTATTTCAGCCACTTTTTATAAACAAATAATTCAAAAAACTAAAATTTAAAATTAAATTAAGCTACAACATGTAATAAATATTAACAATTTTTATCCTCCTTTATTAATAAGCAACAACCTTAATAAGATTTCTCTATCTTTGCAAGATATTATTTTTCAAAAACTATACTGCTTAATCTCATTACTTATTATTAAATTTAATAGTAATTAAATAATAATTTTCCTTCTCAGTTAAATTAAAAAATATCTATAAACTAACTATTAAATAAAACTAATTAATTTTTAAAAAAGATTATCTCCCTTATTAGATTTACAACCCAACACCTTTATTTCAACCACTTTTTATAAATAAATAACTCAAAAAACTAAAATTAAAAATTTACTTATTTACCCTCCACCATCAAAAATTTTTTTAATCTACAAAATTTAATTTCAAATTAAATCTATTTTTAAATTCAAAAAACTAACTAAATTATTACCTTAAAAAAATCTAAACCCTCCATATTTAATTTTAAACAAATAAGGTGTCAGAAAAATGAATTACTTTGATAGAGTAAAAAATGTAAGAAAATCTTACCCATATTAAAAAAAAGATAAGCTAAATTAAGCTTTTGGGTTCATACCCCAACGATAGTAAAAATACTTCTTTTTAAACCTTAATTCTAAAATCTAAACATTCTTAATTAAAAAAACTCCAAATTTATTTATCCTTAATCTCTTTAATTATATTATTCCAATAAAACCTTAAAACCCATATATATAAACAAAAAATGTAAAGTAAAAGGCAAAATACTTTTTCAAGCTAAATTCATTAATTTATCGTACCGATAACGAGGAAATGTCCCACGAAACCATAATACTAAAAAAACCAATCCACCTACCTTTAAAAAAAATATAAAATTTAAATCTCCACCAAAAAATAAAATTACCATCACAGAACTTATTAAAATAATTATAGAATACTCTCCTAAAAAAAGTAAAGCAAAACCTCCAGCCCTATACTCAACATTAAAACCAGAAACCAGCTCAGATTCCCCTTCAGCAAAATCGAAAGGAGTTCGATTCATTTCAGCCAAACAAGAAACAACTCAAACTAAAGACAATATATAAAAAAAAAAAATTAAATAAAAAGACCTTTGAAATTCAATAAATATATATAAACTAAAATCTCTCAAAAAAATTATAAAAGACAATAAAATTAAAGCTAACCTAACCTCATAAGAAATAGTTTGAGCCACAGCTCGAAGACTACCTAACAAAGCATATTTAGAATTAGAAGATCAACCAGCAATTATCATAGGATAAACACCTAACCTAATAACACACAAAAAGAAAAAAAAACCTAACTCAAAATCAAAAAACCCCAATCTATAAGGCATTAAAACCCACAAAAAAAGAGCTATAAAAAACATAAAAACAGGAGAAAAAAAATAAAGAAAAAAATTAGAAACAAAAGACCATGTTTGCTCCTTAGTAAACAACTTTACAGCATCTGAAAACGGCTGTAAAATACCAAACAAACCAACTTTCCTAGGACCTTTACGAATTTGAATATAACCTAAAACCTTCCGCTCTAATAAAGTAACAAAAGCTACAGAAATTAATACACAAACTAATAACAATAAATAATATAAAAAAATCATTATAAGTTAAGAAAATTTAATTCTTATTTTTAGATTCTAAGTCTAATACATATATTCTGCCAAACTTATTTTAAAAATTTAATAATACTCAAATTATAAAATAATTATTATAATTGACCAATCCTTTCGTACTAAGCCAATCTTATTAAATCTAAAAGATAGAAACCAACCTGGCTCACGCCGGTCTGAACTCAGATCATGTAAATTATTATAGGTCGAACAGACCTAAAAACAAAGCGACTACACCTTGCTTAAAATTTAATCCAACATCGAGGTCGCAAACCTTTTTGTCGATTAGAACTCTCAAAAAAGATTACGCTGTTATCCCTAAGGTAATTTCACTTCTAATCCTTTATAAAGGATCAATAAATTTAACTTTCATTAAAGTTTTTCTCCATAAAGAGTTTCTTTTATCTCAATGTCGCCCCAACAAAATCTTCACATAAAACCAAAACTATTATACCTAAAAATTTCTGTTTTAATTAAAAATAAAACTCTTAGGGTCTTCTCGTCTTTTTAGAAAATTTTAGCTTTTTCACTAAAAAATTAAATTCAAATTTTATATTAAAAAAAGTCAATTTCTCGTTTAGCCATTCATTCCAGCCCCCTATTAAAGGACTAATGATTATGCTACCTTTGCACAGTCAAAATACTGCGGCTCTTTAAAAATCAGTGAGCAGGCCTTACCTCCCTAAAAAGAGGAAATGTTTTTGTTAAACATTCGGAAATTTTATTTGCCGAGTTCTTTTAACATATTATTAAAATAAAAAAATCTTAAGAAAATCTTATAAATAACCCAAAATTTTTTTCAAATCTACTAATACTATCATTATTTCCAATCTTCATTCTATTCAAGATTTTAGACATTTAAATATTAAAACTTAATTAAATAACTTACTTAATTTTCTATCTTATAAAACTTTCAGATAGCTAATTCTAAGCCTAATTTAAAAACAATTTTCTAAAAAATTATTAAAAATTTCTAGAGCTCAACCCCTAAAAAATAAAAAAATCTATAAGCAAAATTTTAACAAATTAATTCCACTCTCAACCTTTTAAACTAAATTTTATTCAAAATCTACTAGATACTTATAAAACCGAATCACATTTGACTCCTAATAAAATATTTATGATCTTTTTAACACAAAAACCATTATAATTTATTAAATCTTTTATTTTCGAGAATTAATTATAAAAATAAAAATTTAATAATCCCTGATACAAAAGGTACCCTCAATAAAAGTACTTATTTAATATTTAATTTTCAATTATTTCATATTTCCTTCACAGTACTTATACACTATAGTAAAAAATCATTTCATAAATCTACTCCTAATAATAAAATTCATTTATAAATTCAAATTACAACTATACAACATAAATTAGAGATCTTGTAAATAACAAGCCCTTTTTCAATGTAAATGAAACGCTAAACCAGCTCATCTCCACAAGTACAATTTCCATTACACTTACCTTGTTACGACTTATCTCATTTATAACGAGAGCGACGGGCGGTGTGTACACAAAACAGTGCTCATATCAAATCACTTAATAAATTTACTTCTAAATCCACCTTAAACTAAATTTTCAACTCAGTATCCGTAATTATTCTAATTAATTGTAACCCACCTCTATCTTTTACATAAACTGCACCTTTACTTGAAGTAAATGAATTTTCCATTTAAGAAAGTTTTCTAAAGAAACTAACTAACAACAGCGGTATGCAAACTGACTACTAATAAAAGTAAGGTAAATCGTGGACCATCGTTTACAGGGCAGGTTCCTCTAGAAGGGCTATTTTGCCGCCAAATCCGTTAAATTTCTAAAAATCTACTAATCTAAAGTTCTATAAAAATTAATAACAGGGTATCTAATCCTGGTTTAAAAAATAATTTACAAACTTAGCTACAAATTATTTATAAAAATTTAAAATTCTACCTATAAAAATTCTCAAAACAATTTATTTATACTAAATTAAAACTTCATAAAATAATCTTAATTTGAGACTAACGTATAACCGCGGCTGCTGGCACGCCATTTTCCATCTCTAAATGTATACCTAATTAAAACATCTTTCATTAATTAATAATTTCTACTGAAAATATCTTCTATTCAAGAATTAACTAACATATAAAACATACAAACAACTAAAAAAACAACACGGACCTCAACGATCTTTACTAAAACTTTTAAATTTTTAAACATATCAATCCAATAATAACCAACTAAATTTAATTTATATTTAATTCTAATTTAACTACACTTCATCCCCAGGTTCTATTCGAGATTCCATATAACAATTCTTAATTATTTACTAATATTATCATCATTATAACTCCTTTTTAATTTTTTTAACTTACTTGAATTATATCAAATTAACATCAGTGACTATATTATATGCATTAAATAATATAAAATTACATTATAGCTCTTGAGTCCGTCCTTACTCCATGCTTTTAAAATATACATTCTATTTCTACTAATAATCTCAACTAAATTATTCTTTAATAATTTAAATTACAAAAAATTTCTTAAAAGTTAAAAATCTTAACTATTTGATTCTAAACCTAATTTTTTTTATATTTTATGTAAAGCTTAATAAAAATAAATTCTATGCCCATCCCATAAAAATATTTCATTCAATTATTTATAAATTCCTTTAAAAAATATTTACTCAATACTAAATTTTCATTTTAGTTATCTTATTTATAAATTTTCATTTTAAAAAATTAACCCATTCAAAATTTCTTCAAACAACAAAATTACTAATTAAATAAAAACAAAACTAATAAACATTTTAAGTTAAAAAAACTAATAGCCTTCAAAGCTATAATTGAAACTAAGATTCAAATGTTAAATAAAAACAAATTATTATAATTCCAAAATTTTTTATCAAAAATTATTTAATCCTAAAAATTCTATTTCCTCTTAACAAATATTAAAATTACCATTTTCCAAAACAAAAATTTACCTTATAAATTCCAAATAACAAAATTTCTCCATAAATTAAAATTTTACTCTACTATTCAATACAAATTAAAATTCTTAAACCTAAACTCCAGATTTTTAAATAAACATAATATTCCCCCCCCCCTCAAAAAAAGGATTTTATAAACCTTAAGAATTTAATGTTTTATCAGTTCATTTTTATCACCTTTAATTTATATTTATTTTCTTATATTTGGAACTTTTATTTCAATTTCTTCTTCCTCAATTTTTGGAATCTGGTTAGGATTAGAAATTAACCTTATATCTTTTATTCCAATAATTATTAACTCAGATCAAAACAAGAAAAGTAGTGAAGCAGCCGTAAAATATTTTTTAATTCAAGCTATAGCCTCCGCAATTATTCTCTTCTCTTCTTTAATATTTATTATATACTCAAGAAATATAATTTCTTTTATTCCTAATTTAATAATAACAATAGCATTAGGAATAAAACTTGGAATAGCTCCATTACACTTTTGATTTCCAGAGACCATAGAAGGCCTTAATTGAATTAATTCTATAATTCTTCTAACGTGACAAAAAATCTCTCCATTAATTATTATATCTTTATTATTTAATTCAACAACCTTAATCTTCTTAGCCCTTTCATCTGCTCTTATTGGAGCCATTAGAGGATTAAACCAAACATCTTTACGAAAAATTTTAAGATATTCCTCTATTTCACATTTAGGTTGGATAAACTCAATTATATATATAAATAATGAAATATGATTAATTTATTTTCTAATCTACAGGATTATAAGAATTATTCTTTGTTTATCATTTTTTACTTTATCTTTAAATTATTTTTCACAATTAATTTACATAAATAATATAAAGAAAAAAATTATAATCTTTATTAACCTTTTATCTATAGGGGGAATACCCCCTTTATTAGGATTTTTACCTAAATGAACCTCTATTTTAATTTTAAATAAAAATTTCCCAATCTTAATAATATTAATTATTTCTAGTCTTATTACTTTATATTTCTACACACGTCTATGTTTTAGAACTTTTACCCTATATAACCCAGAATTATTATGAAATTACAAAGAAATAAGTAAAAAATCAACTCTTTTAAGAATTATGACCTTAATTTCAATTTTAAGACTCAGGCCTACTTTATATCTCATTTTATAAATCGCGACAATGATTTTTTTCAACAAACCATAAAGATATTGGAACTTTATACTTAATTTTTGGAGCCTGATCCGCAATAGTTGGAACAGCCTTAAGAATATTAGTTCGTGTAGAACTTGGGCAACCAGGAAGACTAATTGGAGATGACCAAATTTATAATGTAATTGTAACTGCTCATGCATTTGTTATAATTTTTTTTATAGTTATACCTATTATAATTGGAGGTTTTGGAAACTGACTTCTTCCATTAATACTAGGTGCCCCGGATATAGCTTTCCCACGACTCAATAACATAAGATTTTGACTTCTCCCTCCCTCTCTTATACTTCTAATTAGGAGATCTTTAGTAGAAGCAGGATCAGGAACAGGTTGAACTGTTTACCCTCCTTTAGCCAGTAACATCTCACACTCAGGAGCAGCAGTCGATTTAACTATTTTCTCCCTTCACTTAGCTGGGGCATCCTCAATTTTAGGGGCTATTAATTTTATATCAACTATTATTAATATACGACCTGAAACAATAACATTTGACCGATTACCTTTATTTGTTTGAAGAGTATTCATTACTGTAATTCTTCTTCTTTTATCTTTACCTGTTTTCGCAGGAGCTTTAACTATACTTTTAACCGATCGAAATCTTAACACCTCATTCTTTGACCCTACAGGGGGGGGGGATCCTATCCTTTATCAACACTTATTCTGATTTTTTGGACACCCTGAAGTTTATATCCTTATTTTACCGGCTTTCGGAATAATTTCCCATATTATAGCAAGAGAAAGAGGAAAAAAAGAATCATTTGGTTCTTTAGGAATAATTTATGCTATAATTGCAATTGGTATTCTAGGATTTGTAGTTTGAGCTCATCATATATTTACTGTAGGGATAGACGTGGATACGCGAGCCTACTTTACCTCAGCTACTATAGTTATTGCAGTACCCACAGGAATTAAAGTATTCAGATGATTAGGAACTTTACATGGTTCCCAATTTTCCTACAGCCCACCACTTCTATGGGCGCTAGGTTTCCTTTTCCTATTTACAATTGGAGGAGTAACCGGAGTTGTTTTAGCAAATTCTTCCTTAGATATTGTTTTACATGACACTTACTACGTAGTAGCCCACTTTCATTACGTCCTGTCAATAGGGGCCGTATTTGGAATTTTAGCTGGAGCAGTTTACTGATTCCCTTTATTCACAGGAATTACAATAAAACCTAAGTGATTAAAAATTCATTTCTTCACAATATTTATCGGAGTTAATTTTACATTCTTTCCTCAACATTTTTTAGGATTAGCAGGGATACCACGACGTTACTCAGATTACCCAGATGCCTACACCTCATGAAATGTAATTTCTTCCTTAGGAGCTACTCTATCTATAATTAGAACTTTAGGCTTTATTTTTATTTTATGAGAAGCAATAGTAGCACAACGACCTGTAATTTTTTCAAAAAATTTATCTTCAAACTTAGAATGAACACATGTTACCCCCCCTCATTACCATAGATATAATGAAATTCCGCAGTTTACTTTAAGAAATTTAATTCACTCCTCCCGACTATATTTAAAGTGGCAGATTAGTGCCGTGGACTTAAGATTCACTCATAAAGGTTTAACCCCTTTCTTTAAAATACTTTATTTATAATGTCAACTTGATCTCAACTTGGATTACAAGATAGTGCCTCTCCTTTAATAGAAGAATTAATTATATTTCATGACCACTCAATATTAATTTTAACTCTTGTTACAACATTGGTAGCTTATGTGATTTTTACTATATTCACTAACCAATTATTGGATCGATTTTTACTAGAAGGGCATCTTATTGAAATTATTTGAACTCTTGCCCCCGCCTTCATACTAATTTTTATTGCTCTCCCTTCCCTTCATTTACTTTACCTATTAGATGAATACGATAATCCTTCTTTAACTATTAAATCTATGGGTCACCAATGGTATTGATCTTATGAATATTCAGATTTTATAAATATTGAATTTGATTCTTATATGACCCCCACTAAAGATTTAGAAAAAAATGGATTTCGATTAATTGAAGTCGATAATCGTATAATTATTCCCTTCAATACTTATATTCGGATCTTAGTGTCTTCAACAGACGTTATTCACGCTTGAACAGTACCAGCATTAAGAATTAAAGCTGACGCTGTTCCAGGTCGCTTAAATCAACTTACTTTCTTAGTTAATCGACCAGGATTATTCTTTGGGCAATGTTCAGAAATTTGCGGAGCCAACCATAGATTTATACCTATCGTGGTAGAAAGAGTTTCTATAAACTCTTTTCTCAACTGAATTAATAATTACAAATAAAATATTTAATTAACCAATTTTTAGAAAATTTAGTTAAAATTTATATAACATTAGCCTGTCATGCTAAAATAGTCTAAAGACAATTTTCTATTCCTCACATAGCACCAATTATATGGACCATAATTATACTTATAAATTTTTTATTAATTCTTACTATAACTTCAATTATTTATTTTAATACTTGAACTATAGCCCCAAAATTTAAAATATCCGAAAAAATAATAATAAAAATTACCTGAGCATGATAACAAATTTATTTTCATCATTTGATCCAATATCCTCTAATCTTAATATGCAAATAAATTGATCTAGATCATTAATTTTTTTAATTATTATATTCCCTTTATTCTGAATTTCATCCTCAAAATCCTCAATTCTTATTCTTAAAATTCCTCTATACTTAACTAAAGAATTTATTCCCCTCTTTAAAAGATATAAAAACATTATTCTATTTAACGTCATATTTATATTTATTTTAATTAATAATATTTTTGGTCTCATGCCTTATACTTTCACCAGCACCGCTCATATTGTTGTATCCTTAACTTTATCTTTAACTATTTGAACATCCTTTATATTATACGGATGAATTAATAATTCAAATCATATATTTACTCATCTTGTACCTTTAGGAACTCCTGTAATTTTAATACCTTTCATAGTATTAATTGAATCTATTAGAAATATTATTCGTCCTATTACATTAGCAGTACGATTAGCAGCTAACTTAACAGCAGGACATCTTCTTCTTATTCTTTTAGGTGAAAGAATAGTTAATAGAAGAATAATAATCACATTATCAGTCACAACCGCTCAATTTGCCCTTCTTACTTTAGAAACAGCAGTAGCTACTATTCAAGCTTACGTATTCGCCACCTTAACAACTCTCTATGCTAGAGAAGTCTAATGACATCCCATTCTCACCACCCATTTCATTTAGTTGAATTAAGTCCATGACCATTAACTGCCTCTATTGGAGCTTTATCATTAACCACTGGACTAGCTTATTGATTTCATAATAATTCAATTTATATCCTTATTTTAAGTTTATCTATTCTTACTTTATCCTCTTATCAATGATGACGAGATATTTCACGAGAAGGCACATTTCAAGGATTCCATAACCCTGTAGTAGTAACTAACCTACGATGAGGGATAATCTTCTTTATTATTTCTGAAATCTTTTTCTTTTTATCTTTTTTTTGAGCCTTTTTTCACTCTAGGCTCGCCCCTTCAGTAGAAATTGGAACACAATGACCTCCAACAGGAATTATTCCTTTTAACCCATTCCAAATCCCTCTCCTTAATACAGCAGTTCTACTATCCTCAGGAGTTACTATTACTTGATCCCATCACGCTTTAATAAACAAAAACCACTCCCAATCTATTCAAGCCTTATCAATAACTATTATTTTAGGAATTTATTTTACTTTCCTCCAAGCTTACGAATATATAGAAGCATCCTTCTCTATCTCTGAAGCAATCTATGGAACTACATTCTTTGTAGCTACAGGCTTTCATGGTCTTCATGTAATTATTGGATCAACATTTTTAATAATTTGTCTTTATCGTATGTTAAAATTTCATTTCTCACCAAAACACCATTTTGGGTTTGAAGCCGCCGCCTGATATTGACATTTTGTAGATGTTGTTTGATTATTTCTTTATGTGTCTATTTATTGATGAGGAGGCTAAATTCAAAATAACTTAATTAGTATAAAAAGTATTTAAGACTTCCAATCTTTAGGTCTAATATTTAGATTAAGTAATTAAAATATTATTTTTAAGATTAATTTTAGCAACTTTTATTAGAATAATATTAATTCTAATTTCCTCTATCTTATCAAAAAAACTTTCTTTCAATCGAGAAAAACCATCACCTTTTGAATGCGGATTTGACCCTAAAAATACCTCACGAATTCCATTTTCTATTCGATTTTTTCTAATCGCTATTATTTTCTTAATTTTTGATATTGAAATTTCCGTTCTTCTACCTCTAGGATTAGCCCCTAACTCTATTTCCTTACTAACTTGAATTAAAATTGGAGGGAGATTTCTATTTCTAATTACATTAGGTCTTTATTATGAATGAAAAGAAAGAACATTAGAATGAATTTCTTTAATGAAAAGCGAAACTTGCAATCGGTTTCGACCCGATATTTGGTCACAAGACCTTCATTTTCCAAATTTTAATTATAGCTAATAAAGCAATATCACTGTTAATGATAAGATAAGTCTTCACTTTAATTAAGAAAAGTAGAAGTTTAAAAATATTTGACCTGCAATCAAAAGAAGGCTTTATATAGAGCCCTACTTTAATTAATAATCTTAATCTTTGTAGTGTATAAATAACACATTTCATTTTCATTGACAAAAAGAGAAGCCTTTTAACTCCTAAGATAATTCTAAATTTTATACGATGTTTAATTATTAAAAGACCTTAGGATCACCTTTGTAACTTCAATACAAAACTCTTATTAAGCTATTTTAATTTTAAAAAAAAAACGAAATCCTAAAAATTACTCACAAAATAAAAATAAAAAATTTTAATCTTTTCATCCTTAAAAACTGCATAAAAACTGAAAGACGCATAAGATAATTATTAATTCCTTGACCTCCTATATATTCTATTCAGCCTAAGTCCCCTAACTCACTTATCAAAACCCCTCTCTTCAAAGGAAAACCCCTTAATGGTTGAGAAGAAATAACCGGCAAAAATCATATTCTCCCTCTTACTCAAATAACAAAAGAAAATTTTATATTATCAAATAAATAAGATCTTTGAGAAACAAAACCTCCAACTAATAGACCTAAAAAACACACTATTAAAGTTAAATTTTTTAAAAAACTAGTTAAAACTACAACCACTGAATCCACCAGCAATCAATTTAACAAAGAACCAAATACAATAGAAAACAAAGTTAATCCTACACAAGATATAGCTATAATCCCGAATCCATCCCTAATATTAGAAACTCCATTAATTACATAATCACGTCGAACTACATAATAAATTAAACGAAAAGTATAAAACACAGTTAACCCAGTTGATAAAAACAATATAACTAACCTCAAAAAATTTAATTCCCTTATTAAAGAAAGCTCTAAAATTAAATCCTTAGAATAAAAACCAGCCAAAAAAGGCATCCCCCTTAAAGCTAAATTAGAAATTACAAAACAAATTCTTATAAAAGGCATCCTAACTATTACTCTACCCATACTCCGTAAATCTTGCCAACCTTTATAACTATGAATAATACAACCAGCCCTTATAAATAAAAGAGCCTTAAATAAAGCATGAGTTAATAAATGAAATAAAGCAAACTTAACTAAACCTAAAGAAATTCTAAATATTATTAAACCTAATTGACTTAAAGTAGATAAAGCAATTACCTTTTTTAAATCAAATTCAAATCTAGCCCCTAAACCAGCTATAAATATAGTCAAAACAGAAAGAATTATTAATATTTCATTAAGTCAAAAATCATACACCCAACCCAAACGAATTACTAAATAAATTCCCGCAGTTACTAAAGTTGAAGAATGAACTAAAGAAGAAACAGGAGTAGGAGCTGCTATAGCAGCTGGAAGCCAAGCTGAAAAAGGAATTTGAGCTCTTTTAGTTAAAGAAGCTAAAACTATTAATAACCTAACAAAACTTAAAATAATCCTATCCCCCATTCAAGCTAAAAACCTTCAATCTCCATAATTAATTATTAAAACAATCCCTAATAAAATTAAAACATCGCCAACCCGATTTGATAAAACAGTTAAAGTCCCAGCATTTAGAGAATTAAAATTCTGATAATAAATTACTAAACAATAAGACACTAAACCTAAACCATCTCAACCCAATAAAATACTAATTAAGTTAGGGCTCAAAATCAATAAAACTATAGAACCTACAAATCCAGCTAAAAGAAAAATAAAACGAGATATTTCTTTCTCCCCTTCTATATACTCACCAGAATAAAAAAATACCCTACCAGAAATTAATAATACAAAAGATATAAATATTAAAGACACTCAATCAAAAAGAAAAATCATCCTCACATCAGAACTTCCTCATGAAAAAATAGTTCAATTCAAAAAAAGCCCTATAGAACTTTTTAACAAATAAACTCTTATATAAAAAGACAAAAAAGAAAAAAAAATAAATACTAAAAAAATTAAATTCCAACCACTAATTAATAACATTGCCCAAAGTAAACTTTTTACATCTTAAACGCCACAAGTTTATATTTTAATAAACTATTTAGACAAATATCTTTATTTTCAACTAAAACTAACTTTTACATTATAAAAAAAATTTTCAATTTAAAATTTTCAACCTATTTATTATAAACAAATAAATCTTATTTAAAACTTTATAAAATAAACCAAAAAAATAATATAATTAAATATAATTAATTACCTTAAAAAAATAAACCTAATAAAACTTAACCAGGGATATATATAACAATAATTACATGAACTTCCCAGGTAAATTCATTTCCAGTAAAATATTCTTCAATAACTTCAATTAGTAATAAATGAAATTCCCAAAATTGCTCCGTTATAATAATTAACAACATTATCCAAAGTAAATTTATAACACTTAAACTTCAAAAGTTTCTATTCTACAAACTACTTAAACAAAATCTCATTATATCAACCCTTAAAATCAAAAAAACAATATAGTAAAATATAACTAATTACCTTTAAAAAAGTAAACATAATAAAACTTAACCAGGGATAAATGTAATAAGAATCTCATGAACCTCCCTAATAAATTCATTTCCAATAAAATATTCGACAATAACTTCAGTTAGTAATAAATGAAATACCCCGAACTGATCCTTTATAATGGTTAACAACATTGTCCAAAGTAAATTTATTACACCTTAAACTTCAAAAGTTTCTATTTACAAACTATTTAAACAAAATCTTATTATATCATCCTTTAAAATCAAAAAAATAATATAAAAATATAATTAATTACCTTTAAAAAAGTAAACCTAATAAAACTTAACTAGAGACATATCTAACAATAATTACATCAACTTCCCTAATAAATTCACCTCCAATAAAATATTCAACAATAACTTCAGTTAATAATAAATGAAATTCCCTAATTGCTCCTTTATAATAGTTAACAACATTGTCCAAAATAAATTTTTAACACTTAAACTTCAAAAGTTTCTATTCTACAAACTACTTAAACAAAATCTCATTATATCAACCTTTAAAATCAAAAAAACAATATAACAAAATATAATTAATTACCTTTAAAAAAGTAAACCTAATAAAACTTAACCAAAAATTCATGTATACCAGTAATTACATCAACTTCCCTAATAAATTCACATCCAATAAAATATTCGACAGTAACTTCAGTTAATAATAAATGAAATTCCTTAAATTGCTCCTTTATAATAGTTAATAACATTATCCAAAGTAAATTTATAATACTTAAACTTCAAAAGTTTCTATACTACAAACTACTTAAACAAAATCTCATTATATTAACCTTTAAAATCAAAAAAACAATATAATAAATATAATTATTTACCTTTAAAAAAGTAAACATAATAAAACTTAGCCAGGAATAAACGTAATAAGAATTACATGAACCTCCCCGATAAATTCATTTCCAATAAAATATTCGACAATAACTTCAGTTAATAATAAATGAAATACCCCAAATTGGTCCCTTATAATAGTTAACAACATTGTCCAAAGTAAATTTATTACACCTTAAACTTCAAAAGTTTCTATTTACAAACTATTTAAACAAAATCTTATTATATCATCCTTTAAAATCAAAAAAATAATATAAAAATATAATTAATTACCTTTAAAAAAGTAAACCTAATAAAACTTAACTAGAGACATATATTATAATAATTACATCAATTTCCCTAATAAATTCACCTCCAATGAAATATTCAACAATAACTTCAGTTAATAATAAATGAAATTCCCTAATTGCTCCTTTATAATAGTTAACAACATTGTCCAAAGTAAATTTTTAACACTTAAACTTCAAAAGTTTCTATTCTACAAACTACTTAAACAAAATCTTATTATATCAACCTTTAAAATCAAAAAAACAATATAATAAAATATAATTAATTACCTTTAAAAAAGTAAACCTAATAAAACTTAACCAAAAATTCATATATACTAGTAATTACATGAACTTCCCTAATAAATTCACTTCCAATAAAATATTCGACAATAACTTCAGTTAATAATAAATAAAATCCCATGAATTGCTCCTTATAATAATTAACAACATTATCCAAAGTAAATTTATAACACTTAAACTTCAAAAGTTTCTATTCTACAAACTACTTAAACAAAATCTCATTATATCAACCTTTAAAATCAAAAAAAAACAATATAAATAAATATAATTATTTACCTTTAAAAAGTAAACATAATAAAACTTAACCAGAAATACTGTAACAATAATTACATCAACTTCCCTAATAAATTCACATCCAATAAAATATTCGACAGTAACTTCAGTTAATAATAAATGAAATTCCCCAAATTGCTCCTTTATAATAATTAACAACATTATCCAAAGTAAATTTATAACACTTAAACTTCAAAAGTTACTATACTACAAACTACTTAAACAAAATCTCATTATATCAACCTTTAAAATCAAAAAAACAATATAATAAAATATAATTATTTACCTTTAAAAAAGTAAACATAATAAAACTTAACCAGGAATAAATGTAATAAGAATTACATGAACCTCCCCGATAAATTCATTTCCGATAAAATATTCGACAATAACTTCAGTTAATAATAAATGAAATACCCCGAATTGGTCCCTTATAATGGTTAACAACATTGCCCAAAGTAAATTTATTACGCCTTAAACTTCAAAAGTTTCTATTTTACAAACTATTTAAACAAAATCTCATTATATCAACCTTTAAAATCAAAAAAAATAAAGGAAAAAAATGTAAATAAAGTAGTAGATATTCACGAACTACACCATCAGATAAAGAATTAATTCCAGTAAATACCTTTCCATGATGAACCCTTGAAAATAAAAACAACCTATAACAAGCCCCTATAAATGAAAAAACTATAAGAAAAATCAAAGTAAACCTCCTAAAACTTATAATTCTTCCTAATAAACCAACTTCCCCCACTAAGTTAAGAACAATAGGCGCAGCCATATTTCCAATACAATAAATAAATCATCAAAAAGACATAGAAGGTATAAATGAAAGTATCCCTTTATTAATAAAAATTCTTCGAGAACCTCTTCGCTCATAAATAACACCAGAAAGAAAAAAAAGTCCAGAAGAACATAACCCATGTGCCACACATGTATATAAACAAGAACTAAATCCCCAAAGACCCCAACTTCCTAAACCAGCTAAAGCTAACCCTATATGTCTTACAGAAGAATACGCAATTAAAGATTTTAAATCTACTTGGCGTAAACAAATAAATCTCACAAATAAACCTCCTAACAAACCTAAAGAAAGCAATATTCTTCTTAAAAACATTACTATACCATCAAAAAAAAATATAAACCGTATTAAACCGTAACAACCTAATTTCAACAAAACCCCAGCTAATATTATTGAACCAGAAACAGGAGCTTCCACATGAGCCTTAGGAAGTCACAAATGAAAATAAAACACAGGTAATTTCACCAAAAAAGCAAAAATTGAAAAAAAAAATCATAAATTTACTCAATTCAAAAACAAAAAATTTCCTTTTAATAAAACAAAACTATAACCTCCTACATAATTTCCTAAATAAAATAAAGAAACTAACAAAGGTAAAGAAGCAAAAATAGTATATAAAAGCAAATAAATTCCAGCTTGTAAACGCTCAGGTTGATACCCTCAACCTATAATTAATATATAAATAGGAATTAAAGAACCCTCAAAAAAGATATAAAAAGAAATTAAGTCAAGTCTTCTAAAAGTCAAAAAAAGAAAAATCAATATTAATATCAAAACAAAAGAAAATTTCCTTTTAAAATAATTATTAATTTCAAACCTCTGTCTCGCTATAAACATAAATATAACTACCCAAAAAGTTAATAAAATTAAAAATCAACTCAAAGTATCACACCCAAGACCAATATGACCCACATTAAATCTTCTATAAAATAAAACCCAAAAAATCACAGAAAAAGTCATATAAAAAAAATAAGATACAAAATTTAAAATATTAGATATAATTAATATTATTAATATTATAAACAAAAACTTTAACATTTTAAAACCCTTAAAACCCTTAAATAATCAGAACTATGAGAACGAACTATGCCTACTAAAATTCTCACTCCCAATCTTCCTTCACAAACTGAAGCCACTAAAAAAACCAAACTTAAATAAACCTCAAATCCCATAACAATAGAGATTAAAATTAAAAAAAAAAAAATTGAAAGAACTACATACTCTAAACTAATTAATATACTTATTAAATGTGCACGTTTAGAAATATATATCCAAAATCCCACTAAAAACAAAAACACTGGTAAATATAAAAAATTCCTTAACATTCAAGAAGACCCTAAAGCATCTTAAATTTCCAAAACTTAAATTTTTAATTAAACTACTTCCTGTCATCAGATCCTCACAATTTAAATAAAATTCAGGTCCTTTAATTAATAATAAATTAATAAAACAAAATTTCCTTATATTAACCAGAAAAATTACATAAAAATATACTAGACCTGTATTATTTTTTATAAGATATAAAAAGAGTTTGAAATTTCTTTATTTATTATTTAATAACCCCTGTAATTTATAAAAAATATTGGTTTTGTAAGTCAATTAAAGAATAGGTATATTCTCTTGGGCT